ATAAAAAAAGAATCAAATCACACCATCTCTGTAATAGGTAAATGCCTCTTTTTCTCCCGAAGTTGTCGGAATTATTCGTAATAAAATATTGGCTACAATTGAAAAGGTCTTATCAATAAAATTTCCATTTATCCGCGATCTAGGCATAGGTAGCAATCCATTCTATAATTATTCTCATTACCTCTCGCGGTAAACCGATCCCACAAAGAGAAGAATTTTACATTACGAAATAACATAAAAACAGATTCATTAAGAAAAAAGATATGGGACCTGTCTTTAATTTATTCAACTTGTTCCTTTTTGACAGGAATCATTAAAAAAAAAGAAAGAAAAGTTGGAATACGATTCGATTTCATCCTAATATAAATGTAGTAGTATACCAACGAAAGAAAGTATTCCAATTTCATTGAAGTTACAGATTCTAATAACGAAAATTTGTTTGATTGAATTCGCCTCCAAAGAAGAAAAAGGATAGAATAACCATTCTATGATGTAAATAACCACCTCTTTTGTTTTGTATGCATAATACATGATAAAATCAACTATATCTATATAGAATTTTTCTAACAGTTTTTATTATCCGTAGAGCCTCCAAAGAAAGATCTTTCGTTGACTTTGATGAAAATTTCTCTATTTTATAGTTAGAATTCGAATAGATTGTTCGTTCCTATCCAATAATCTACTAGGAATGGCTCGCTATTCACTCGGTTTTGGGGTCATAATCATGATTTAGGAAAGATGGCCGAGTGGTTGAAGGCGTAGCATTGGAACTGCTATGTAGGCTTTTGTTTACCGAGGGTTCGAATCCCTCTCTTTCCATCTAATTCACTGATCTTACTAACCAGAAGAGATCAAATTGCACTAGATAAAATTATTCCAACAATTAGACCTTTCTTTGATATAGATGATATAGATTCTCTACTCCTAATTGCTGTGGCACGGAAAATGCTGAAAGGAGAAGAGTAGACAAGGAATGAAAACCCCGCTATTTTTCTATGATACCTAAATAAAATAAATGGTAGAAACATCCGGATCAAACCCCAAAATTTCTCTTTTCTTTTATCTTAACCTTCGGTTAATTTACTTCGCCGAAAGGGCTGAAAATTGTCCGAACCTTTGTCATTTTTTATTTTATTTTCGTTAGGTTTAGGTCTGGCGCGAATAATATTCTACGACTAGCAACTCATTTATTTTCAAACCGACCCATTTACTATCTATTATTTGATTGACTAATCCTTTATATTGGAATGGTTGAAGAGTCAAATGTTTTGGCAATTCGTCCTGAGAGGATGAATCGAAAGAATTTTGAATCAGAGCTCTAGAGTTTTGTTCCTCCCTCGCCGTAATAATATCTCGGGGTTTGCAGCGATAACTTGGTATATCTACTATACGACCATTGACTAAAATATGTCTATGGTTAACTAATTGACGGGCTCCGGGAATAGTCGGAGCCATACCCAATCGAAAAAGGATATTATCCAAGCGCATTTCAAGTAATTGCAGTAAAACCCGACCTGTTGACCCCTTGGCTTTGCCGGCTATACGAACGTATTTAAGTAATTGTCGTTCTGTAAGACCATAATGAAAACGCAACTTTTGTTTTTCTTCGAGACGAATACGATATTGAGATTTTTTCCCGGAACGCGATTGGTTTCTAAGATCACTTCCGGCTCTAGGCCTTTTATTAGTTAGTCCCGGTAAAGCTCCCAGGCGGCGTATTTTTTTGAAACGAGGTCCCCGGTAACGCGACATAAAAACTCCTTATTCTTATTTCTATTTAATTCTCATTGATGAAATTTCATTTTACAGAATAAACCTAAACTAAAACTGAACTAAATCATAAATGAAGCGAAGTTTACGGAAGCAGTGTACTTGTACTCTAAAGAATAATTAGATGAATGGGACAGAGGCCTTTTTATTAGTTATTAGATATCTATTCTATATATATATTATTCTATTATACCTAAAAAAAGAGAAAAGGGGAGTCTTTTAATGACATAGTTGTAAGTTCCTATAAGATAAAAAAGATTTTTTTATATTTTTTGATTTCGCATTTCACAAAGGGACATTCTCAATCATGTAAAAACTCGAATAAAATAAATAGAGAAAAGCCGGCTATCGGAATCGAACCGATGACCATCGCATTACAAATGCGATGCTCTAACCTCTGAGCTAAGCAGGCTCACAAAAGAGAAATTCTACATGCATAGGGATTCCATAAATGTCATCTTAGTTATTAATTACTATTCATATTAGCTAGTCATAATGAATATGAATATAGAAAAAATATAATATCGAATTGAAAAGAAATATTCAATACTCATATTTACCATAGAAAATTACCATAGAAAATAACGATTAATCTATCGATATATATGATTTATATTTTTTTCTCACATCACTATTCTATAGAATAGAATATTCTTTAATATTCGATAGAATTTTCTCATTTTAGTTTTTGCTTTCAAATGTCATTTGAATTTTATTAAGCTTCTACCTT